CGAATCCTGTGGTTTCCACACAAAATATCGGGCATATTGTTCAAATTATTGGCCCAGTACTCGATATTGTCTTTCCTCCGGGCAAAATGCCTAATATTTATAATGCTTTGGTAGTTAAAGGTTCATATACGGTTGGTCAGCAGATTAATGTTACTTGTGAGGTGCAACAATTATTAGGAAATAATCGAGTTAGAGCTGTAGCTATGAGTGCTACAGATGGTTTAACGAGAGGAATGGAAGTGATTGATACAGGGGCTGCTCTAAGTGTTCCAGTTGGTGAAGCAACCCTCGGACGAATTTTCAACGTTCTTGGAGAGCCTGTTGATAATTTAGGCCCTTTAGACATTAGTAAAACATCTTCTATTCATAGATCTGCACCCGCCTTTGTAGAATTAGATACAAGATTATCAATCTTTGAAACAGGTATTAAAGTAGTAGATCTTTTAGCTCCTTACCGCCGTGGAGGAAAAATAGGATTATTCGGGGGAGCTGGAGTAGGTAAAACAGTACTGATCATGGAATTGATCAACAACATTGCTAAAGCTCACGGAGGTGTATCCGTATTTGGTGGAGTAGGGGAACGTACTCGTGAGGGAAATGATCTTTATATTGAAATGAAAGAATCCGGAGTGATTAATGAAAAAAATCTTTCCGAATCAAAAGTAGCTCTAGTCTATGGTCAAATGAATGAACCCCCGGGAGCTCGTATGAGAGTTGGTTTAACTGCCCTAACTATGGCAGAATATTTTCGAGATGTTAATAAACAAGATGTGCTTCTATTCATCGACAATATCTTTCGTTTCGTCCAAGCAGGATCAGAGGTATCCGCTTTATTAGGTAGAATGCCTTCCGCAGTTGGTTATCAACCCACCCTTAGCACAGAAATGGGTTCTTTGCAAGAAAGAATTACTTCTACGAAAAAGGGAGCTATAACTTCAATCCAAGCAGTTTACGTACCTGCGGATGACTTGACTGACCCTGCTCCTGCTACAACATTTGCACATTTAGATGCTACTACCGTACTATCAAGACCATTAGCTGCCAAAGGTATTTATCCAGCAGTGAATCCTTTAGATTCAACGTCAACTATGTTACAACCAAAGATTGTTGGCAAGGAACATTATGAAACTGCGCAAAGAGTTAAGCAAACTTCACAACGTTACAAAGAACTTCAGGACATTATAGCAATTCTCGGATTGGATGAATTATCCGAGGAGGATCGTTTAACTGTAGCAAGAGCACGAAAAATTGAGCGTTTCTTATCACAACCCTTCTTCGTGGCAGAAGTCTTTACTGGTTCTCCAGGAAAATATGTTGGTCTTGCAGAAACTATTAGGGGATTTCAACTGATCCTTTCTGGAGAATTAGACGCTTTGCCCGAGCAAGCTTTTTATTTGGTGGGTAACATCGATGAAGCTACCGCGAAAGCTATCAATTTAGAAGTGAAGTAGAGAGCAATTTGAAGAAATGACCTTAAAACTTTGTGTACTGACTCCTAATCGAATTATTTTGGATTCAGAAGTAAAAGAAATCATTTTATCTACAAATAGTGGTCAAATTGGTGTATTACCAAATCACACTCCTATTGCCACAGCTTTGGATATAGGTCTTTTGAGAATACGCATCAACGACCAATGGTTAAGGGTGGCTCTAATGGGTGGTTTTGCCAGAATTGGAAATAATGAAATCATCATTTTAGGAAATGATGCAGAGATAAGTACTGACATTGATCCGCAAGAAGCTCAAGAAGCTCTTGAAATAGCTGAAGCTAACTTGAGGAAAGCTAAGGGTAAGAGACAACTGATTGAAGCGAATCTAGCTCTTAGACGAGCTAGGACACGAGTAGAGGCTGTTAATGTTATTTCTTAACATTTTATTTAAAAATTAGTCAATACATCAAATAAATCCAAATAAGTTTTATGAAAGTTTTTTTGATACTATCTTCTTGAAATTGAAAAAAATCACTTTGAATCAGATACAAGGAAAAGATCCATTAAGTAGAAAAACTTATTAGATACTAACCCTGGTATCTAATAGGTTCTACCTACTATTGGATTTGAACCAATGACTCCTGCCGTATGAAAGCAATACTCTAACCACTGAGTTAAGTAGGTAATTCAAAACAAAAAAGAAAATTCTATCACTTTTCTAATTCTAATTATAGAAAGAATATTCTTTCTAAGCAATACCAATCTATTAACAGTAAATAGATCAGAGATTTATCATATGGATTAGGATATGGATTAGGCTTGACAAAAAAGATTTTTTGTATTAAGATTTTTTGTACAAGGGCTATAGCTCAGTTGGTAGAGCGCCTCGTTTACACGTGCGCCAATGTTTTTCAAAGAAGCATGCAATGAACATGATTAGTCTTATTCAAAAATCAATGTCTTACTCCATATATTGAAAATAAGGGAGAACAATAGCCTGACAAATAGTCGGTTTAGTATGATTTTGATGTGATTTTCGATACAAAATCTAATAAAACCACTCATTGATTTGTTAATTGATAAGGTTAATAGCTAAATCTATTCAATGCTAGGCATAATGAGTATAAGGATCTCAAAAAAACTCTTTTCGTTCTATGAACTTTAAGGTGTATAAAGTCTCATATTCGACTCTTACATACAGCGGAACGATAGAGATTCTATTTATTTCAAATTAGGTGAAATAGGCCGAAGGCAGACCTAAGTCAAGGTAACCCTTCTTTGAAAAACTTTGGTATTGCTCTTAGATCAGGACATAATGAATCAGAGTACATGGAACCATCTTTTTATCTTCATTTTTCCCATAATGAAATAATATGGTGGATTAACTGATTTTCTTTTAGTTAATGAAAGAGCCCAATGCAACAAACTGCATGTTGGGTCTTTGAAACAGTTCGAATCATTTCGATAAGAAATTCAGTTTGATCTCTTTTACCGAGAAGGTCTACGGTTCGAGTCCGTATAGCCCTAATCCATTTCATTTTTCAAGACTTTTTTTGAAAGAGTTTTCAAAATAGAAAGATATGAAAGAAAATATAGAACTCTCTTTCAAAATATCTTAAAAGATATTAAGATAAGAATAGTATCCCAAATAAACTAATTATTTAATAGAGTTTCTTAAATTCTATGTAAATTTTTATATTCTTACATAGTCTTTTACTATGTAATTTTTTTGTAATTTTTTAATTAAGATATTTTTGTATTTATTCTATCTTATGGAATAAAAGATAGAACTTTTCAAATGGAATAAAAGATAGAACTATAAAAACTTATGAAATAAAAGTATAGAACTATAAAAAAAAAAGAGAAGGTGAAACCAAAGAAGAGAAAAATTTCTCTTCTGTCTAAGAAGATCTTATGTTTACACCATATCTAACTAAAATGTCAGTTCAAAATGAAATCAGGATTCCTTGAATCAAATAGAATCTTTAAACGAGACATGTCACAAATAAAGTCAATTCATAAAAATATATCCTTCTTTTACTGAACTTCTGGATGAATTAACAATGGCAATTCGAATCAAATAATTCAGTATATTTTCATTTTATACGAAGGAATACATTTATGTTTCTGCTTCATGAATATGATATTTTCTGGGCATTTCTCATAATATCAAGCCTTTTTCCTATCTTAGCATTTTTGATTTCAGGAGTTTTAGCCCCGATTCGTGAAGGACCTGAAAAGTTTTCTAGTTATGAATCAGGTATAGAACCTATGGGAGATGCTTGGTTACAATTCCGAATTCGTTATTATATGTTTGCTCTTGTTTTTGTTGTTTTTGATGTTGAAACAGTCTTTCTTTTTCCGTGGGCAATGAGCTTCGATGTATTAGGTGTATCTTTATTTATCGAAGCTTTTATTTTCGTTCTTATCCTAATTGGTGGTTCAGTTTACGCATGGCGAAAAGGAGCATTAGAATGGTCTTAACTAAATATTCAGAAAAACGGAAAAAAAAACAAGGACAAAATCCTAATAAGACAGTTATGAATTTGATTGACTTTTCGTTACTTGATCAAACAACCTCCAATTCAGTTATTTCAACTACATCAAATGATCTTTCAAATTGGTCAAGACTTTCCAGTTTATGGCCTCTTTTATATGGTACTAGTTGTTGTTTCATTGAATTTGCTTCATTAATAGGTTCGCGATTTGATTTTGATCGTTATGGATTGGTACCAAGATCAAGTCCTAGGCAAGCGGACCTAATTTTAACAGCTGGCACTGTAACAATGAAAATGGCTCCTTCTTTAGTGCGATTATATGAACAAATGCCTGAACCAAAATACGTCATTGCTATGGGAGCTTGTACTATTACAGGGGGAATGTTCAGTACTGATTCTTATACTACTGTTCGGGGAGTTGATAAGCTAATTCCTGTGGATGTTTATTTACCGGGATGCCCGCCTAAACCAGAGGCAGTTATAGATGCTATAACAAAACTTCGTAAAAAGATATCTCGAGAAATAGTTGAAGATAGAACTAGATCTCAAGAAGAAAATCGATGTTTTACTACTAATCATAAATTTCATGTTCAACGTAGTAATCATACTGGAAATTACGATCAGGGATTTCTAAATCCATCACAATCTATTTCAGAAATATCTAAAATAAAATCTAAAGATTCAGTATTTTCTTACAGTTAATTAGGTAAGGTTATTTTTTTCAGAATTAAGAAAGAGCAAGTCAATCTTTACTTTCCAATTTTATGGTAAAATACTTATACAAATTTGAGAGAGATCAATAGAATGGAGAAGGATCCTTTGCAAAATGATTTATCTGATTGGCTAGTCAATAATGAATTGGTTCATAGATCTTTAGGCTTTGATTCTCGAGGAATACAAACCTTACAAATAAAGGTCGAGGATTGGGACTCCATTGCTGTTATTTTATATGTATATGGTTACAATTATTTACGCTCTCAGTGTGTTTATGATGTAGCACCAGGGGGGTTTTTAGGTAGCGTATATCATCTTACAAGAATACAATATGATATATATAATCCAGAAGAAGTATGTATAAAAGTATTTGTGTCAAGGAATAATCCTAAAATTCCGTCTGTTTTCTGGATTTGGAGAAGTGCTGATTTTCAAGAACGCGAATCTTATGATATATTGGGAATCTCTTATGATAATCATCCACGCCTTAAACGTATTTTAATGCCTGAAAGTTGGATAGGCTGGCCCTTGCGTAAGGACTATATTACTCCAGATTTCTATGAAATACAAGATGCCCTTTGAATGATAAGAAATTAATGTTCACTTATTATGACATGACTTCAAATTTCATTATTCAAATCAATGAATATTTTGAAATTCTATTTTACATGAAATAAACAAAGTAACTGCTAGATTCTTATTCGCATCAATAGATATAAAAAAGTCTTTAGATTTTTTCATTTGGAGGAGAAAGAAATAGAATATTCATGTATTTTCTATTAACTGAATATTTTAGAATTGCACCTCAGAAAAGAAGGTAAGCAAGAAAGAAACAGAATAAATAAAAAAATAAATATGAAATTCAGGAATAAAAAGAAGGTATCAAATTTTAAAATGCATTCTGTCTATCTATTCTTATCTTAGAACTCTTTATCTCAAACTAAAGAGTTCTTTTTTTAATTTCGATAATAAATATTATTATCTTTTTAATATGATGTTTCTATATATTTATATTCTATAGATATAATAGAATATAGAAAGGATGAAAAAACATTATATGAGAATATATAATATATTCATAATATTAATATTATGAATTAAATAAATAATCGAGTTTATATACTAATCATATATATAGATATATATATATGTATATTCTTATTAAATTTTACCCACCCAATTTATTTTTGTCTTGCCGGGAACCAGTTTTGAACTGGTGACACGAGGATTTTCAGTCCTCTGCTCTACCGACTGAGCTATCCCGACTATTTCTTGTGGATCACTCGAGTAGAATACTCGTACCTATACCCTTGTATCTACGTCAATTAAATAAAGGAGCTCAAATAAAATTAAAATAAAAATTTATTCAAAAAAATTGAATAATCAATGTTTAAGATAATGATATGATTGGTAATGATTTCATTATAGAAAAATGATTCTTTGCATATGCTTAGGATCTTTTCATATGCTTATATTTTATTATTTTGCATAATAAATATTTTTTTTTCAGATCTATTTGCGAAATGAGAAAATAGAACGAATTAAAAAGAAAAGATAGTGAATTTTATTTGAATTTTTCATCAAAATAAAAATAAAGAAGAAATATTTTGAAAATCAAATGGGCTTTTTATTGGGGATAGAGGGACTTGAACCCTCATGATTTAAAAAATCGACGGATTTTCCTCTTACTATAAATTTCATTGTTGTCGATATTGACATGTAGAATGGACTCTCTCTTTATTCTCGTTTGATTTATCATCATTTTTTCAATCTAACAAACTCTATAATGAATAAAATAAATAAAATAAATTGATTATTAAAAATTGAGTTTTTTTCTCATTCAATTTCATATTTGAATCAATTCACCATAAATAATTCATAATTTATGGAATTCATCCAAATTCCTGAATTTGCTATTCCATAATCTATGATTTGATTGTTATTATGATTAATAATTTGATTAATTATTATATATACGTACGTCTTTGTTTGGTATAGACGGCTATCCTTTCTCTTACTTCGATAGAGAAATTTTAGTATTGCAACATAATAAATTCTATTCGTTAGAAAAGCTTCCATCGAGTCTCTGCACCTATCTTTAATATTAGATAAGAAATAAAATATTTCTTATATGAAATAAGAAATATTTTATATATTTCTTTTTCTCAAAAAGAAGATTTGGCTCAGGATTGCCCATTTTTAATTCCAGGGTTTCTCTGAATTTGGAAGTTAACACTTAGCAAGTTTCCATACCAAGGCTCAATCCAATGCAAGTCCGTAGCGTCTACCAATTTCGCCATATCCCCTTTTCTTTCTCCTTTTTTTGAGACTAAAATGCAATTTTCATTTTTATCCATTTCTCTCCTATAATTATTATTTCTTTTACATTTATTAATTTTTTTTTTTAGTTTAATTTAGTCAGAAATAATTTTATTAATTAATTATTGATTTTCAACAGTCTAAAGTTCTATCATTGATTATGAAATAATCGAAAGTTCTACATTTATCTTTTTTTTTTCAATTTATTCATTTTTTTTTCAAATGAAACTCAAAAATTGATTGAATCGAATCTCAGATTGTATCTTTATCTATTCTTCTTTATTTTTTTATTTTTTATTAAGACCAATCTTTTCAAATTTTATATAACATATTTTAATATATGTTAGATATAGAATCTTCAGTTGAATTTCATTATATTGAAACATATGATAAACATATCATAGTGAATAAACTATTTACTATTATTTTCTTGAAAAAGGGGATTTCAAACTAAAAAGCTATGAATTATATAGTTTAACTTACATATGAAAAGAATATCGAAATTCAAAATTCAGATCTGATATTTTTTGAATTTCGACAGTTTTTTTCTTATGTGAGCCCACTTAGCTCAGAGGTTAGAGCATCGCATTTGTAATGCGATGGTCATCGGTTCAACTCCGATAGCGGGCTTTTTTTCTTTTATATAGATTCTCTATAATTGAAAATTTTTCAGTTTTCAAAAAAAAAAAAAAAAAAGAAACAAAAAATCTACGAATTCAACCTAATCCTATTTTAGTGTGGAGATTATATCATGTGTATATATATTCAATATATAAATGAAATAAAAAAATGATATATGTCTTAATTGATACGATTTTGATTACTTAATCTTTCCTTGAGATAGAGAAAATATATGAATGAAAAAAAAACAGAACAGAGATATATCTTAGAATTGAAAGAGTTTTGATTCCTTCATTTGAATTCAATTCGAAAAATGGATGCCTTATAGAATATTCTATTTTAGTTACTTCCAGAATCAAAATGAATATGCAATTAATCGTTGCAGCCATAAATTGGGATCAGCTTTTTTATCTGTCTATTCTGATCGTCCTCTTCCAATGAGTGCAAACCTTTTTTTTCGAAAATAGTTAATTCGTTTTAAGTTAATAGGACAGGAAAAACCCATTAATAGGAAAAAAATCCATTAATAGAATCAATTCAAAAAAAAATTCTAACAAGATTCCAACAAAGAAAACGTATTTTGTTTCAATTTCAAAGAAAAAGAGAGAAACTTTTTATGCCAACTATTAAAAAATTTCTTAGAAACATAATTACAGCTACGAATCTTGTTGAAAAAATTTGGCGAAGGTTTTCACTTTTTGTTATTGCTTTATCTTATGGCAAAAGTCTGCGAAAACAAGCCTTGTATATCGGAATACTAAGATTATTTATGTATGAATTATGGTCCTCATTCTAGACCAAATTCTCAGCGAGACTGCCTGAATTCCAGAAAAAGGCTTGATGATTCATTTGAAGATGAATCAGATTGGGATGAAAATCCATCTTAAGATTAATCAGATTCAAATGAAAACATAAATAAACGATGTTCCCAGATTGCTACTGCTTGTAGCAATCCTGATTTTGAGAAGAATCAAATAAAAAAAATCCGCGACCTAATTGGATTCTTTCTTCTCAAGTCAAATATGGTGATCACGAGATTATTTCAGGTCGAGATATTATCAATTTTCTGATTCTAATTGATAACAAACTTGGTCAATTCAATTGATTCTTCCTATACACTAGGAATCCTTTTTTATAGGATACAAAAGGATTTTTTGGTATCCTAAATATAGGATACTTAAATTGTTGAATTGAAAAAAATGGTTCCTTTTTTGATTTTTTGAAGTCAAATTATATCAGAGGAAAAGAAATTATGAATGTTATATCATGTTCCATTAGAACATATAATGTGTTATTTGAGATATCTGCTGTAGAAGTAGGTCAACATCTCTATTGGCAAATAGGAGGTTTACAAATCCATGGCCAAGTACTTATCACTTCTTGGATTGTAATTGCAATCTTGTTAGTGTCAGTCATCATAGCTGTTCGAAATCCACAAACCATTCCGACTGATGGTCAGAATTTCTTTGAATATATTCTTGAATTTATTCGGGACTTAAGCAAAACTCAGATTGGAGATGAATACGGTCCTTGGGTTCCCTTTATAGGAACTATGTTCTTATTTATTTTCGTTTCTAATTGGTCAGGTGCTCTTTTCCCTTGGAAAATCATAGAGTTACCTCATGGGGAGTTAGCCGCCCCCACGAATGATATAAATACAACGGTTGCTTTAGCTTTACTCACGTCAGTGGCATATTTTTATGCGGGTCTTAGCAAAAAAGGATTGAGTTATTTTGAGAAATATATTAAGCCAACTCCAATCCTTTTACCAATTAATATTCTGGAAGATTTCACAAAACCTTTATCTCTAAGTTTTCGACTTTTTGGAAATATATTAGCTGATGAATTGGTAGTTGTTGTTCTTGTTTCTTTAGTCCCTTTAGTAATTCCTATACCTGTCATGTTGCTTGGATTATTTACAAGCGGTATTCAAGCTCTTATTTTTGCAACCTTAGCAGCAGCTTATATAGGAGAATCCATGGAGGATCATCATTGACTAGTTTTCGTTGAAATAATCTTTTTTTTAGCTTATTTCAATTCCTATATGATTCAAGAAAATCTGCTTGCTGATCGAAATTGAGAATATATTATATAGAATAGAAAAATATAGGAAGATAGAGCACGATTTAAACATAGGAGAGAGAATGAATGGACGATATTATCGAATTCGAATTTATAAAGGTTACGCTAAAAGTATGAAATTCTTAAAAGTCCAATCATTTTTTTTATGTGTTTTGAAGAATTTTTATGGTAAGTCTCAATATGGACTGTTTTTGGAAAAACTGCATCTCTATGCAATATGAGATGTTCACTAGCTAAATAACACTATGAATATCACTAAGTAATATATATATACTTATTATATATACTTCTTAATATATTTATATATTAAATATGCATTTTATTCCTAAAAAATAGATTAGGATATGAAGTAATCTGTTTGTTCTGTGATTTTATATTCAATAAAAAAAAGATGAACTAAAGGATCTCGAAGGAAGAGTAAAAAGAAACAATTAAATGAAAGAGTGGTTAGAAAGATATAGAAAAATTCAAACTTTATTTTATTATATTAATAAAATTCCATCAGAAATAGAAAAGAAAAAGGAAATATCGAAAAAGTTCTGACAATTAAAAAATATTATTTATTTCAATTCGTAATTTTTAGTTATTTCGGCTAATAGATTTACCTATTATAAAATTAGGTAATAATTCTTTGGTTGATTGTATCATTAACCTTTTCTTTTTTTAGTGCGAGGAACTTATTATGAATCCACTGATTTCTGCCGCTTCTGTTATTGCTGCTGGATTGGCTGTGGGGCTTGCTTCTATTGGGCCTGGGATTGGTCAAGGCACTGCTGCAGGTCAAGCTGTAGAAGGTATTGCGAGACAACCAGAAGCAGAGGGTAAAATACGAGGTACTTTATTGCTTAGTCTAGCTTTTATGGAAGCTTTAACAATTTATGGACTGGTTGTGGCATTAGCGCTTTTATTTGCAAATCCTTTTGTTTAATCCTAGCAATAGGAAAAAAAAGTCACTTAGATTTATATTATATATTCTTTTTGGTATTTTGAAAACTTTCAACTGTGTTTTTTTTTTCTTCGAATTATATCAACAATTTTTTCTTTTATTATATCAAGTTATTTGTATTTGTTGAACCTTTATTCCATAAAGGACTAATTTAAGGATGAGGGATTCCCAGATCGGCTCATCTGTACTTAGCTTAGTATATTAGAAACTTTTTTCCTATTTCTTTCTTTATTTAGGAAAAATCTCAAGGGATGAGAGATACTTCATAATTCAAATGAGTTAAGTTAATCTTAAATAAGATTAAGATATTCCCCCAAAAAAAGAAATTGATCAAAAAAGGATAAGTGAAGTGATAGAAAAAGAACCTTTTTCTTTGTTAGCCCTATCTATAAGAGGAGAACATATGAAAAATGTAACCGATTCTTTCGTTTTCTTAGGTCACTGGTCATTAGCCGGGACTTTCGGGTTTAATACTGATATTTTAGCAACAAATCTAATAAATCTAATTGTAGTGATTGGTATATTGATTTTTTTTGGAAAGGGAGTGTGTGCGAGTTGTTTATTTCGAGAAAAAGTTGGATTCATCCGGCTTCACTTCCTTTTATTTTTGGAAAAGGGTGTATGATCTCGACGAATTACTTCTGAATAAATTCAGAAATCATATGTAAGAACTATAGCATTTCGTTATTTATTGGTGAAATAACTTTGATTCTCTATCAAAACCAATCAAAATAATTTGAGATCTTTAACATGGTTAAAGCTAAACTGCTTGAAGTACAGGCAAAATGGTACTCTTTCTACGACTACATTAGCCACGACTACGTTAGTATCCAAATGGTTTAAAAAAGTATCCAAATGGTTGAAAAATGTATAGTTGAGAATTTTTTTGATATAGAACACTCATATCGATAAAAAAATTTGAACCATTTACTGGAAAGAAAAGAGGTCAACACCTTGTTTTTTATCCAATGCCGAAATGAGGACCTACTGTAATAAAAAAAAAGAGAGATTTTTTGGATTTGAAAAAAAAAAAAAGAGAAATTTGAATTTTCAATTTGCTTTTTTTATTTATTTAATGAAATCTTTTTGAATTCAAAAAAATAAAGAACAAGCAACTTTGAATAAAGAAAGAAACAATTTTGCTGACAATTATTTATAGATTTTTCTCTGGTCAGAAGAGTCCTTTTCACTAAATATATATTCTTATATTATGGTCTTTTAGAAGTTCTATTATATGTTTGAATATAAACAGAAAAGAGAGGATAGGCTCATTAGATTCAAAAAAGAATATGGGAATATTCATAAATAATTGAGCGGGAGAGCCAAATGAATCGAAAGATTCATGTTTGGTTTGGGAAGAGATCATGAAAGTTTTGAATTTCATAGTAAGATAATCTACTTTCATTAAATGATTTATTAGATAATCGAAAACAGAGGATTTTAAACACTCTTCGTAATTCAGAAGAATTACGTAAAGCAGCCATTGAGCAGCTCGAAAAAGCTCGAGTTCGTTTCCGGAAAGTGGAACTGGAAGCGAATGAGTATCGGATAAATGAATACTCTGATCTAGAACGACAAAAACAAAATATCGTTAAAAAAGGTTCTAATGATTTGGAACGATTCGAAAATAATAAGAAAGAAACCCTTTGTTTTGAACAAGAAAGAGCAATAAATCAAGTCCGACAACGAATTCTGCAACAAGCCTTCCAAAGAGCTCTGGGAACTCTAAAAAGTTCTTTAAATAGTGAATTACATTCTCGTACGATCCGTGCTAATATTGCCATTCTCGGTACCATAGAATGGCAGAAATAATATAACTGATTAGTCCTTCAACTTTAACTTTAGTTTCAAACTTAGTTAGGCACTACCTTTTTTTCTTTGCTTTCTAAA